TAACCAACTTATTGCTTCGTATTGTCGAGATCCCAAGAAACAGTCATTATATGGGTGGATCGATCATATAGTTGTAGCAACTGAAATTTTTTCCATAAAAAAGAAATCTGATTATGGGTTGTGAAGCAAAAATAAAGGGATGTGGATAAATGGAAGGATGATAGAAAGAGAGAACAAAAATATCAATGATATATGAGACCAATATGCATGGTCTATGAATCATCTCATAAAAGGCAGTGTGATAAAGCATTAATACTGATATAATCAATACTGATATAAATATATAAATGTATAAATATATAAATTAAATATAAATAAATAATATAAATTAATAATAAAAAAAAAAAAAATAATAAATAATAAAGAGCCTCGGGTTAATAAAAACTGAGGAGATTGACTCGGGAACGAATTTTGCCGGAAGCTCCGTTGCAGAGTTCAGGCCTAACCATTAATGGAGAAGCTATGGGAACGACGAAACCTGTGACTGCATAGGATTCTATTGAAAACGAATCCTAATAATTCATTGGGTGGGATGGCGGAACAAACCAAGAAAAAATGGATTTATCCTGAGAGGTGTCATGAATTGACACCTACGAATGAAAGGGTCAATATTCGCCCGCGAAACCTTTATTTATTGGATTACAATTTTTTGGCGCGATTCGGTTCGATAGAGGTGAAAATAAGGATTCATTATATTCTACGTTATATTCTAAAAAAAAAAAGAAGCATTTTTTATATTTTCTATATCTAATCTATATCTAATAATATACACGTCTAGCTGTATATTTTGTATATACATTTTCCTATGTAACAAATTAAATATCAATAAATGCCATTCATTACTTCTAATTACTTTTACTTCTAATTACTTATATATCTATTATATTTATTTATATCTATTATATTCATTACTTCTAATTACTTTTACTTCTAATTACTTTTACTTCTAATTACTTATATATCTATTATATTTATTATTTATATTTTTTATTATTTAATATTTATTATTTTTATTATTTAATAATATTATATAATAATATTATATAATTATATAATATTATAATTATACATGTTATAATTATACATGTGTATCTGTAATATTATTGAATCGTTTCATTCGCGAGGAGCTGGATGAGAAGAAACTCTCATGTCCGGTTCTGCAATAGAGATGGAATTAAGAAACAACCATCAACTATAACCCCAAAAGAACCAGATTTCGTAAACAACATAGAGGAAGAATGAAGGGAATATCTTGTCGAGGCAAACATATTTGTTTCGGCGAATACGCTCTTCAGGCACTTGAACCCGCTTGGATCACAGCTAGACAGATAGAAGCGGGGCGGAGAGCAATGACACGATATGCGCGTCGTGGCGGAAAAATATGGGTACGTATATTTCCCGACAAACCTGTTACAGTAAGACCTACGGAAACACGTATGGGTTCGGGAAAGGGATCCCCCGAATATTGGGTATCTGTTGTTAAACCGGGTCGAATACTCTATGAAATGGGCGGAGTATCAGAAACTGTAGCCAGAGCAGCTATTTCAATAGCTGCGTGTAAAATGCCTATACGAACCCAATTTGTTATTTCACGATAGGGATGTAAAACTAAACAAAAGGGATATTGAGGATGAAAAAACAACCACAGGTTTATTTTTTTCTGGACGGACAATATTTCTTTTTTTCCTTCATCCTTTGCATTGAAATAACAGGTTCAAATAAAAAATATATGATTCAACCTCAGACCCTTTTGAATGTAGCGGATAACAGCGGAGCTCGAGAATTGATGTGTATTCGAATCATAGGAGCTGGTAATCACCGATATGCTCATATTGGCGACGTTATTGTTGCTGTAATCAAAGAAGCAGTGCCAAATATGCCTCTAGAAAGATCAGAAATCATTAGAGCTGTAATTGTACGTACATGTAAAGAACTCAAACGTGAAAACGGTATGATAATACGATATGATGACAATGCAGCGGTTGTCATTGATCAAGAAGGAAATCCAAAAGGAACTCGAGTTTTTGGTGCGATCGCTCGGGAATTGAGACAGTTGAATTTTACTAAAATAGTTTCATTAGCTCCCGAGGTATTATAAATACTAGTAGATGACACTATGATATAGTAGACTATCTGAAATAGATCAAATTAATAGATTGTGTCTCACGCATATACTTTTATTTAATAATTCAAAAAAAAAACAAAGAAAAAAGAAAAAAGGAAACATGTTAATTATATCAAAATTAGGAGGCACAAAAAATTATAGTTCGTTATGGGTAGGGACACTATTGCCGATATAATAACTTCTATAAGAAATGCTGACATGAATAAAAAAGGAACGGTTCGAATAGCATCTACTAATATCACCGAAAACATTGTTAAAATACTTCTACGAGAAGGTTTTATTGAAAACGTTCGGAAACATCAGGAAAATAACAAATATTTCTTGGTTTCAACCCTGCGACATAGAAAGACTAGGAAAGGAATATATAGAACCGTTTTAAAGCATATCAGCCGACCCGGTTTACGAATTTATTCCAACTATCAACAAATTCCTAAGATTTTAGGTGGAATGGGAATTGTAATTCTTTCTACTTCTCGAGGTATAATGACAGATCGAGAAGCTCGACTAGAAAGAATTGGAGGAGAAATTTTGTGTTATATATGGTGATCCTCCTCCTCTGGTATCCTAATTTTCTCTCTAACTTCCCATTTGTGAAATAGAGAGGAAAAGTGAGTTATATACCTCTTCCTTCATTAGTTGATACTTCAAGGGGGTTACCTGGAATGAAAGAACAAAAATTGATTCATGAAGGTTTCATTACTGAATCACTTCCCAACGGTATGTTCCGGGTTCGTTTAGATAATGAAGATCTAATTCTAGGTTATGCTTCAGGGAGGATCCGGCGCAGTTTTATACGGATACTACCAGGAGATAGAGTAAAAATTGAAGTAAGTCGTTATGATTCAACCAGAGGACGTATAATCTATAGACTTCGCAACAAAGATTCGAACGATTAGGTGATTTTTTAAACATTCCTTTCATGGAGACACAATTCGAAGTAAAAAAAAAAAAAATATTCAAGAAACTTATTTTCCTCAAACTCAAAAAAGTAGATTCAGAATTAAGGTAAGGAATAAGAAATATGAAAATAAGGGCTTCTGTTCGTAAAATTTGTGAAAAATGTCGACTGATCCGTAGGCACGGACGAATTATAGTGATTTGTTCCAATCCGAGACATAAACAGAGACAAGGGTAATCTTTCTAAAAAAGAACTTTCTTTTCTAAAGGGAGGACCCATGTAAGAATAAAAAATCTGTTTTAACATGAAATGGATATCTCCGTATCTTTTCTTTCTGTATATTTCTGACTCATATTTATGAGATGATAAAATATGACAAAAGCTATACCAAGAATTGGTTCACGTAGGAATGGACGTATTAGTTCACCTAAGAATGGACGTAGAATACCAAAAGGAGTCATTCATGTTCAAGCGAGTTTCAACAATACCATTGTAACTGTTACAGATGTACGAGGTCGGGTGGTTTCTTGGGCCTCTGCGGGTACTTCTGGATTCAAAGGCACAAGAAGAGGGACACCCTATGCTGCTCAAGCCGCAGCAGTAAATGCTATTCGTACAGTAGTTGATCAGGGTCTGCAACGGGCAGAAGTTATGATAAAAGGCCCTGGTCTCGGAAGAGATGCAGCATTACGAGCCATTCGTAGAAGTGGTATACTATTAAGTTTCGTACGTGATGTAACACCTATGCCACATAATGGGTGTCGACCTCCTAAAAAAAGACGTGTGTAGAAATAGGAATTAAACATATTTCAAGAGAAATAAATAGTTCAATGATCTGATCAAATAATATAATAAGTATTATTATAGTATGGTTCGAGAGGAAGTATTAGGATCCACTCGAACACTACAGTGGAAATGTGTTGAATCAAGAGTAGACAGTAAGCGTCTTTATTATGGTCGTTTCATTCTGTCCCCGCTTATGAAAGGTCAAGCCGATACCATAGGTATTGCCATGCGAAGGGCTTTACTTGGAGAAATAGAAGGAACATGTATCACAAGTGCAAAATCTGAGAAAGTAGCGCATGAATATTCTACGATAGTAGGTATTGAAGAATCAGTACATGAAATTTTACTAAATTTGAAAGAAATTATATTGAGAAGTAATCTGTATGGAGTTATAGACGCATCCATCTGCGTCAGGGGACCTAGATACGTAACCGCTCAAGATATCATCTCACCACCTTCCGTGGAAATAGTTGACACGACACAACATATAGCTAACCTGACGGAACCAATTGATTTGTGTATTGGATTACAAATCAAGAGAGATCGCGGATATCGTATGAAATCCGCAAATAACTCTCAAGATGGAAGTTATCCTATGGATGCTGTATCAATGCCTGTTCGAAATGCGAATCATAGTATTCATTCTTATGGGAATGGGAATGAAAAACAAGAGATACTTTTTCTAGAAATATGGACGAATGGAAGTTTAACTCCTAAGGAAGCACTTTATGAAGCTTCTCGTAATTTGATTGATTTATTTATTCCTTTTCTACATGCGGAGGAAGAGGACATTAATTTCGAAGAAAATAAAAACAGGTTTCCTCTACCCCTTTTTACCTTTCAAGATAGATTAACTAATCTAAAGAAAAACAAAAAAGGAATTCCATTGAAATGTATTTTTATTGACCAATCAGAATTGCCTTCCAGGACCTATAATTGTCTCAAAAGGTCCAATATACATACATTATCGGACCTTTTGAGTAACAGTCAAGAAGATCTTATGAGAATTGAATATTTTCGAATAGAAGATGTGAAACAGATATTGGACACTCTACAGAAGTATTTCGCAATTGATTTATCTATGGTGACTGGGTTCATTTTAAATCCATTGTAATTATTTCATCTTCTTTTTATATTATAATAGAAAAAAGAAAATTAGAAAGAAAAAAAGAATAAAATTTGTTTTTAATC